CCCAACATCGAAGTACTGAAAAAACTCATATAAGCAAAAAATCGCAAGTATCCTTGATCGTGAGCCATATAATTATCACTATAAATAAGAACCATAATTCCAACAGTAGTGATTAACATTAACATAATAGAAGTAAGTGGATCGATCAAGTAGCCGAATTCTAAGGAAAAATCATTATCGAGGGTCCAAGACCATACATATTGATAGATAAAACTGCTATTTATTTGCTGAATAGACAGATTAGTTGAAAAAATCATGACTATACTTAACAATAAAATACTCGGAAAAGCCCACATACGACGAAGATTTTTTGTTGCTGTCGGAAAAAGAAGAAGTCCCACTCCTATTAACATAGGAACTGGAAGTGGAAGGAAAGGTATGATCCACGCATATTGATATGTCTGTTCCATAAAAAAAGTTTTTTAATTCTTAATTAATATTAATTGGTTCCGATTCACCGGATCTTACCTCTTTTGAAAGGAGTCAATAAAAAAATGAAGATATGCACTAACTTAAACCAACTTAAATAGAATTTTTGAATTTTTATTTCTTTTTACTTATTCTTTCTGAGTTTCTGCTAAATACTTCAAATATTCAAATCAAGAAGTTACAATTGGTCAAATCATAGAGATTAATTACGAGTCTCCTTCTAACTTTCAAATTCAAGTGAAATTGGGCATATTTTTCCCGAGTTTGAAAAGTTACTAAAAAAAAAGAATATTCTTCTTTTTACTATTTTTAGTAATAGTTTATGTCATTTTCCCATATCTTTCACCCATCTTATCTATTCTTTTTTATTTTTAGAATAAAAAATATTATCTAGAAAAGAAATACATAATAAATTAGAAAGCGCAAATTTCTTTTGAACAATAGATGTCTTTCACATCCAGCTATACCAATGAGTAATCTCTTAATTTTTATTTAAATGGCAGTTCCAAAAAAACGTACTTCTGCATCAAAAAAGCGTATTCGTAAAAATTTTTGGAAAAGGAAGGGGTATTGGGCAGCGTTAAAAGCGTTTTCCTTAGGGAAATCTCTTTCTACTGGGAATTCTAAAAGTTTTTTTGTGCAACAAACAAATAAAATAAGTAATAAAACATAACACGTTGGAATAATCTGAATCGGCCTGACTCAAAAACCGAGTCATTTCATTTCGAAAATCAAATTCCCGATTTCCATTCCCTGTTGAGTTAATCAATAGGAATGGAAATCGTTCCGCTCTTAGAATATGTAAAATAAGAATTTTTCTGTTTACCGTACCGAATTCGAAAAAAAAAAAGAATACTTTTTTTCTTGACAAAAAACACAAGATACTCCATTTTCTTTTTAGTATATCTTCTCATTTCCAAGGCAGGGAGTATTATTTTCCCCATCGACCTATTTGTTACAAGAATATAAGGTTTTCTTTTTTCTATAGATCCCCTTTTTCTCTATAATCTATAAAAGGGCGGACAGGAAATCTTTCGTTACTAAAATCATTGAAACTAATTGATTAAAATTCTAAACTCCTTTGTGGAACTTTCTTCCTTTTGGATTTTCTCTGAATTCCTATATAGGACCCCATATATCTCTCGCCATCAATCCACTCAAAAACACTTAGCGAGGCTATTTTGGATAAATATGTGTCAATTTTGAATGATCCAAAACAGGTTCTTTTTTTTTTTGTTCATTGATGAAATGGATTTTTTGGTTTTGATTTTTGAAATCAAATAAATCAAAAACAATTCATTAAAATAAACATTTTTTGTGGGGGGTTCTATCTCTTAATTCATAGTAGTACTATATAGTTTTAGAATAGTTTTAGAAGAGTTCAAGTCGAGGAGAGTATAAAATACACAATAAAACTAAGATCCTAACCTAAAATAATGAACCTTCAAATACCTATTTGAACCAATTTTTATTTCTGAATTTGAATCTTTCCTGCAAAATATTGCACCCAATTGAATTCTAAAATCTAGACGATTGCTTATTCATAGGCTATTATAAGTTCAAGACAAGCCGCTATGGTGAAATTGGTAGACACGCTGCTCTTAGGAAGCAGTGCTAGAGCATCTCGGTTCGAGTCCGAGTGGCGGCATGTCATCTCCTAAAAAAAGTAAATAGATCCTATAATGAATTCAATTCCCGATTTCCCTTTGTATAATTAAGGGACTCCTCTTTTAAAAAATTTTTATGATATTTTCAACCTTAGAGCATATATTAACTCATATTTCTTTTTCGATCGTTTCAATTGTAATTACAATTCATTTTATAACCTTTTTAGTCGATAAAATCGTAAACCTATATGATTCATCCGAAAAGGGCATGATAATTACTTTTTTCTGTATAACAGGATTATTAGTTACTCGTTGGGTTTATTCGGGACATTTTCCACTAAGTGATTTATATGAATCGTTAATCTTCCTTTCATGGAGTCTTTCCCTTATTCATATAGTTCCGTATTTCAAAAAAAATCAAAATCTTCTAAGCACAATAATTGGCCCAAGTGCTATTTTTACCC